GTTTGGTATACCTGGTCCAAGCCTGGTAATAGACCCAAACTCCGAAAAAGAAAGGGTCAATGGATCAGTTTCTCACTTCGGCCTGCCTTATTCCTTTGAGGATAGGCATCGGGGCTAGAAGACTGTGATACAAAACCACTCAGCGAGGCAGAATCTGCAAACGGTCACATTGTTTTTGTGTTTGTATAGTAATCCAGTTCGGCCTTCGGACGGGATGATGGGTAGAAAGTCTTTCCACCTGGTTTCGAATGGGAGAGCAAAAGAGGCGAATCTCAATGACCAGACGAATCCGCAGCAAGGGCATCTGCCAATTATGTTACGCCAGTGATTCTAGAAAAAGAGTGAAACGGGCTTCGAGGCTGCTAGATACCTTTAAACCCTATTCCTATCACTCAAACCCAAGCAAGAAAGTGGCAATACGAGCTGCCTAGCTTCTTTCTTCACAGACAGCGTAGTGATAAGAAAATGCTAATGCCGTTGACTCAGATCCAAGACGGAAAGTGGTTGATGACGACTTTGAGTAGGAGGACTAATTCATCACAACACAATAGGTTTAATCCCGAGATCCTTCTTCCCTTGAGCGGCTCCTGAGCCCAGATCGCCTTTTTAGAGACTTTTCTCACTCCCTTTCTTTAGCTCCCAACTAGGCTAGACCATCAAAATCTGCAACTTCTGGCTAAGCCGACATAACATATTCAACCACGGATTATGTCGACATAACATCCTCACCTTCAGTCAGGTTTTTCCAATTGGATTTCCTTGCCGGAATTGGGTATGGGTAGAAGTAGGGCTTTATTGGCCTTCGGCTGCGCCTTCTGCTCGAGCTCGCCGTAGGAAACTTTCCGCCGATGCCATTATTATAATTATAGGAGTAACTGGTTTTGAAAAAACCTTGCTTCGCTTCGCAGACAAGAGTGTGGACAGTCTATTTAATCGCCTCTACTAATGCAAGTGCAGTTCTCGCTGCTCAACTATATAGAGGGGGCTTTTCTTCGTCTCGCCCATGTGTAACAGCAAATGGTGAACAACGAGCACCAAGCTCTTTTGCCTATGCGCTTACGAGGACTCCTTCACTTAATGACATTCCTTCCGGATCCAGTTTTGTATATTCTGATCGGGTCATTTTATATTCTGATGATTACAGGTTTCGGAACAAGTCTTCAAACCAGATGCCTTCTGCAACCGGATGTTCTACCAAAGTCTCAGGCGACACATACGCTCAACGGCTTGATGGAAGTGAGTGGGATGGCGCATACTCGAGTTCCCACACTTTTTTACCAACCTCTGGGGCTTACATCCCTTCCTCCCGACCAGCTGTCTTTCTTCTGACTCTTCCCCGGCAATGGCTACGAAATCAAGGAAGCTCTTCGGCTTCCCTTTTCGATGGTTACGAGTGTGAAATCATTGGTTCTACTCGGCCTAAGGCATTCTTCGGCAGATACCCATTCTCAAGTAGATCTAAGGCGTTCTAGCCGTCTTTCCGTTCGAATAATGCGTCTTTTTTCAGTCTCCCGTAGGGCAGCCCTTCATTGAGAGGCTAGGAAACGGCCTACTCTTATCCACCTATTGTCGAACCAGTTTCCACAGTCTAAGGAAATGCAAATGTTGGGTGTAGCGGATTTGATCATCCTCTGCTCGTAGGGATCCGGGGCACCGCCCAGAAGCGTCACGGACGAACCTAATCGTCTCGCAGTTAGGCGAACCAGCTCCATCATCCACATCTCATATGCCGCGGGGGTCCCATTCGTCATGTGCACTTTTACAGGATCCCATTCCCAATTTTAAAATAAATCTTTGCTTTTAGCCCTTCCCCTCCCTAAACGATAGGCGCTCGCCTCCTCCCTAAACGATAGGCCAAGGGTGCTGCTCTGCTCCGTATCTCTCTCCTGGGGAACCTTCCACCCTGTCTTTTTATCCCGACGGGGGCATAGCTAGCTTCTTTTTGGTTAGCGTAGGGATGTCTATTCAAGGATTCGAAGCTTTATACGGTTTCTACCCGCAGTCTGATTCCGTTGAGTCAAGATCCCCGGTAGCCTTGAGTGAATGACCTAAGCAACGGGTAGATGTATGGTTGGTCCACGCCCCCTCGATGCATTCCGTAATCCGTTACTGGATAGCCCGCCCGATACCTCTCGCCTCATCATCCCCCCCGAGGCCCCCACGCACGGGCCCCGGAAGCGTATTAGATTCTAGTCTTCCCCCGGTCAATGACTGTTCACATGATGGACATTTCTTAAAGAATGGTGATTAGTAAAGGAAGATCAATCAATGAAAGGAAAGATCAATCCGAGAGGGTGCACAGAGGAGAGGTTAATGGTTGAAGGCTGGGCCAATAAAGAAATGAAAAGGTGGGCAAGGAAGGCTCAACTAGTTAGATGGGCCACCGCTGATGAGTAGTGATCCGATCTTTGATCTTGTCAATGGGTTGATGGCAAACTTCTCTTTTATCCCACCCGGAATAAGATAGAATTAGGGTGGATGTTGACCGCTTTATCTTAGGGGTTATCTACCCTTCTAATTTCATTCTCACCCTACCCTTATTGAATGAAGGTTGGTATGAGCATGAAAACTGCGATTCAAGGTTGTCCTTACCATACCTAGCTCTCCCTCAGGAAGATGGATGCCATTCATTTTGAGACAAAGGGCTTGACTTCTATCGGGTCAGTGTTGAGGGAGAGTACACCAACTAGTTGGCTATGTAAAAAGAGAGTGGGCTAAAGGGGCTTTTTCTGACCTAGAATCACGAAGATGTCGACTTTGCGCTATGCCCGATCTCAGGATTGCTTCGATTCCTTGACGCTATGTGGGATAACTCAACCAAGCAATCGGTGGTTCATCAGAGGATTAAATTTGTGAGAGAAAGCAAGGAGAGTGGGAAAGCTAACCCGTTCGCTGAATCTGACCTTCGTCCAAGAGTTCGGGCTGCTACGCGAGGAACGTGCTTTCTGACATCGAGTTTCAGCTATGCCAAGAGATCACTACTTTGATACGGTCGGTTCCATTGGTCATTCTTCAGGAGTAGTCCCGAAACTGAACTAGTCAATTGATAGGATCATTGCTAAACCATTGGGTTCCTCGCGATCGGATAGCGCATAAGAGGGCATTTTATGAATGAGAATCTTCTCTTTCTACACTGACGACATATTCTCTCTCTTCCTTCCTTGCCCGCTATCTGACTGCCGAAGAGAGCAAGAGCTGACGATCTTTAAGACGAAAAAGAGTCCGCATGATTGTCTGCTCAACCCAAGTAAACCCGAATGGGCTAACTTCATAGCCCGGTCACTCTAACGGAGGCTTTCTACCTGATCATAGTTACGCAACTCCGACGCTAGGCCTCACTCCATTTAGATTGAGTGAGTCATTGGGTGATCTCCTGCCTCTGGATTGCCTACCAAATACAACTGGGGACATAGAAAGGACCAGGCCCCTTTCCTTCTATTGTGCGTGCCTATCTGTTAGTCTTATTCAGTACTTTCCCTTTCTGTCTTTGATCTTCTGTAGACTAAGTAGGATTGTAAACTTACTAAAGGCCTTGTCCTACTCTAATACAAGTAAGTAGCTAAGGCTACCTTAATCCCCTTAAGTAAGGATTTAGAAGCTCAGGAGCAAGAGTCACGACCTGGGACGAGAAGTCTCTATGTCAAAGCTTATGAAAGATAAGTACTGGCGCTTCTAGCCCTAAAGGCTTTTCACAGACTCATCTCGCCGGCTAAATTCTATTCTCTGTCCTACATCCTATGATCCCTAAGCAGACCAATCTTTCTTAGCGTACTGAGCCTACCTATTCAAGAGAACAGAGACTAGCGTCAATGGTATTCATTCTTCTTTCGTCAGTCATCCGCCAACTTCGGTGAATGGTCTTTCTCGAGTAGAGATTCCTACGAATGGGATCTCTTCCGTCACGGGGCCAGAAGAAGCATCGAAATTTCTCGTTCAGACAGAAATCTATGTGTCAAAGTATACCTGCAAGGGTCGGGCACCAGAGTTCCATTACTAGTATGAATAAGCGGCTGGAGTAAGTCGTACTGGACATCTGGGAAAGAAAAAGGATTGATCTTGCAGCTCATGGATAGGGATATAACTCAGACACGAAGAAATGTCTGAGTTACGCCTTTCCTTTGGAAGACTAAAAAAAGCGGCTTCGTCTAAGAGTGCTTTTCCGACTGACTCCCGACTGCACCTCTAATCTAAAGAAAGGGAAGGAAGGAAATAAGGAAAGAAGGGAAGAGTTTCACCATTAGCAAGGGCAATTGAAAGATTACCGACATCCTTTGAAAGATAAGAGAAGTCGTCAGTTGACCCGGCGATCTAAGGCCTGCCGTGGCTTACTTGCATAGTGACCTTTTCTCGACGCTGGCACTCCTAGACGATAGAGATTTCAAGGCGGGACTAATTTAAAGCATTGCTTGGACGAGCCTACCAAAAGAAGGTTTCTTGTGCACCTTCAGGTGTGTTAGAGATGGCATAAGGGCTCTTTTTTGGTATACTTTCTAAGCAGTAGGCGCAGATGAAGAGATTCTATTTTAAGAATAAAATGGTTCATAGAGCTCTTTTTCTTTCTATGTGCCTTCAACCAGCTTCTCTTTTGGCTTCTGCCAGGTAGCTTTCCGCTTCTGTGAGAGAAGGATTGTCCCGTGCCGGTATTTGCATCTTCTTAGGCTAGTGCTTCGGCACTCTTTCTTAGTCCGTAGCTTCAGTTGGTGTGAATCGGTACGAGTTGAATAGAGCTGCTCACAGGAAAGAAGTAGGGCGGGCAGCCTCTTATCTTATAGGACCTCTGCTCGAGAGCAAGGGGAACTTTACCTAGATCAAGTTTGAGAGCTGACCACTTTCACTCCAGCTTTTGAATCTCGATCTGAAAGGCCCTTCGTAGCTCGCCTAAAAGGCAAGGTTCATATCCATTGAAGACTTTCAACAAATCTTATCTTCATTCCCAGGAATAGATCCTCTCTTATTCTATTTAGAAAGATGAACTCGGATGCGAAAGCTATGAACTCAATATCTCGCTTCCTGCTTTCCCGGAGAGCAAAAGACCTAGGTGCGAAGTGCCTCTAAAAGAAAGAAAAGGATCGACCAGCCTCTCCTGAATTAGGGCTGAGACAGATGAATCAAAGACCGATTTCATGCACCCTGCTTTTCTGAGTGAATTGCCCATGATTGTAGTACGGAAAGCGAACGGATTTCTCATTCAACTCCTATACCGAACCTTTGATAGACAGAAGGCTGATAGGCATCGATGTACCTGCCACATTCACTCCTTTGTCTGTTGAAAGGCACTATTCAAGCCCATAGATTGACCGACTTCGGTAGCCAACCAAGGAAGGGACCAAGCACTAAGAGCTCCACCTACTTACTGCTTGAGCCGATACCGCTCCCGCACTTGCAAGAAGAAGAGGGCCCACTTATCGACTGAAGCAAAATTCTGCATCCAAACCAAAACAAAAGCTCCTGTTTTCCCCTAATCTTAAGAATCCGAAGCTTAAGCCAAATCTTAAAATAGAGGGGAATAAAAAATTCCAGTAGCCAATCCAATGGGGTCTATTACCACAATAAGAATACGCGCAATCCGGGGCATTCTGCAGTTGAAGTTGATGATTTGTTTTCCAATTTTTTGTTGTCTGTCTGTTTGAAAAGTATGTAGGATTCGATCCACCTTAAGCTATGGACCCTGAGCCTGTTCGTTCCTAAAGCATAGGCTATATATAGTACCCAATCCAACGTATAAAGAAGCCTAGGCCGACGCCGAATCTGCACCTGCGGAATGAATATAAAAAATATTCAAAATCAGAAAATTAATAATACGTAAAGAAAGGTACAACTATAAAAGAATGCTTCTCTTTTTGATGGAGACCTTCGACCTATTTCCCTACTAACAAATAATAATCACTGAACCAGGAATTGATATACCGTGATGAATCAGGATTAGGTTGGTGTTCAGTGTAGTAGAAAAGATGGTTCCTGAACGGGAGGTACGTTTGGTCCCTTGTTACATTGCCTTTTCCTATCTTTATGGTCTGAGACATCAAGTCGTATCGCCGCTTTGCTTTGAAAGAGGTCTGCGTTCTTATGGCGTTTAACCCTTATTCGAGGGGAGCCGGTCTGCTTCACATGGATCCCCCGCCTCGTTGGAGTTCTTGTTCCTGAGCTTCATCTCCCTCCATTTTACTGCCGTCTTAGGAGTTGGATGGAATCCCTTCTCTTCTCTGAAGGGTAGCCGTAGGGACACCTCCGTCTGGATTGAATCCTTCGCCATTATTGAGAAAGGATATTCCTGAGATAACTTTCTAAGTAGTCAACCTCCGGTTCACTTCACTCGCTTACAGGTCACTTCACTTTCTTTAGAGAGTCAGCCTCTTTCTTACTGATAGGAAAGCTAAAAAAAGAAAGAGAAAAAAGCGGCTAGCCTTTGCTCTGTCGTCTTGCTCGTGCAATCAACGAAAAAATCCTTCGCGTTACGCTAGCTTTGGTTGCTAAGCAAGCCAGGTTCTCCGGGCACTACGGTAGAACGTGGATCGATCATGATGAGAATGGACTTCCCCGTAATGTAATAGAAGAGTCACAGTATAGTTATCCGGGCTTTCCCCCTTCTCGACCAGACGAAGGAGATATTCATTCCATTCAGGCGAGTAAGGGCTTGGCCCTGTGTTCTCTCCTGGTCGGGTCGGAGGCGAAGACTGGCAAAGTTCATCATTCAGTGGTGGGGTGTTCATAGAAAAGAAGGTGTCGCCCAATGAGTGGAAGATTTTTTTGGATGGAGTCTCACTTGGATGCTGGGGAGATCCATAGATCTGGATAGAGTCTCGCTCATAGAGGAAGAGTACGCGCGCTAGCGCGCTACGGCTTACGCAGTTGATCGGATCAGATAGCCCTTCGGGCAACCAAACCCGGCACATAAAATTCCATTCCGATAACTTGGAGGTATGGCTGAGTGGCTTAAGGCATTGGTTTGCTAAATCGACATACAAGAAGATTGTATCATGGGTTCGAATCCCATTTCCTCCGGCACGGAAGTGGAACGGGCGGGCGAAATTACGAAAGAACCTCTTGGTGGAATTCAATTCCCCGGAGGACAGAATAGCACTACTTAGTGACTAGGAGCGGAGAGCCCCTTACGCGTTCTTTTTGTTTGACGACCGGCCTATCTTCTTTTTAGTTGCAAGCTCCCTCCGGCCGTCCAGCCCCTGGCTGGCTCTCGGCTCTTTAGTATGTTGGGAGATTAGGCGGTAGTTGAAAGAGCTGCTCGAAAGCTTGACGAACAAGTGAAAAAGCCCAACCTCTTTTTTTTAGTTTAGTAAAGGGCTTTTCCCTTACTAATCAAGTGGTAAGGTAGGGCGCTATTCGATGAAGAAAACAGACTTTAGGAAAGTGGTTCAGGTAGCTCAGCTGGTTAGAGCAAAGGACTGAAAATCCTTGTGTCAGTGGTTCGAATCCACTTCTAAGCGGGCGAAGGCTGTCCTTTGGACACGTAGCCGGGAGCGAGCCGGATTTTGAAATGAAAGTTAAAGAGGAAGCAAAAAAAAATGTGAGCGCTCCTGCACTATACGGCTTTTTGGCCTCGCCCTATCTTGCTGGAGGCAGATTTTATAAAAAAAAAGGGGTGTTGGATTGGTTCTCGCGTCCCTGTGCCCAAAAGGATGGGCGAGTTCGGTTTGAGTGTTCATCGATCGGGTGGATCTATATGCTTCGGGGGGTGAGACGAGGTGTAGCGCAGTCTGGTCAGCGCATCTGTTTTGGGTACAGAGGGCCATAGGTTCGAATCCTGTCACCTTGATGTGGTGAAAAAGACCGATTCAACGAGATACGCCTTGCCTGCATTAAGATTTAAAACGTGTCGTCTACTTTCAGGAAATGTTTGGAACAGAGAACTTACAATAATACAACGCCGCATTCTACGAAGATTTCGGAACAAAAAGAGAGCTATTAAGAGAAAGATTTATCCGAGAGAAAATCTTAACAGTTACATCCAATCACAAACTACACGAAAGTTGCCCCTTTTTCATGGGGATTTACCCATCACAGAGATGCACAGAGGAACAGAACGAACTTCATATATCCCTTTTCTACTCAATCCAGAAACAAGATCGGACGTTATTCCGGTTCGTCTCCATTTTCGTGAAACTCTTCCTCAAGCAAGGCAGCCGATAAGTCATCGAAGGATTTGTGTGAATAATGTAATAGTGAGCATTACTCATTTTAAAGTATCCCACGGTGATATAATATCTTTTCAAGAAAATGATGCGAGAACCCGCGGTGAAGAAATAAGGAGATCTTTCTATATCGAAATATCAGTTGATAAAATCATAGGAAAATTCCTGGATCACCCGGTAAGAATGTGGAGAAGAACCAAAACAGAATGGTTCCGCCTACTCAAAACTAAGAGGGGATGCCGCCTACTACTAAAATCCCGGTTTTTGCAACAGTTACGTTCTTCTATGCAAGAAGAAGACTTAGAAAGAACAAAGAAGTTTGGATCCGAAAAAGTATGCTTAGGCAGTTTCTTCGCTGAGCACAACAGAATTAAGAGGAATTTGTATCATTTCAAATCCCTATTCTTATCGAAGAGAAGGAACGAGAAAACCCGAAATCTTCCTACTCGAGCAAGAAGTGCTATAGTTTACAACTCTTCTTTATATAGTAATTCGACCTATTGCTTCGCATCCCCCCATCAGTTTACTATGAAGAGAAAAATAAAAAGGATCGAACTACCTACTCATTATTCGGAGGTGAATCATAGAACACCAAAAGCTGTGGTATCTTATGGACCTAACATAGGTCACATCCCTCACGACATAAGATTGAAAGATCAAAACCTTCCTCTTCGGAGCGGAAACGGACGTGGCCAAAACATATAAAGATCGGCGTAGTCGCTCATAGGGACATATCTATCCGGATAGAGGATAGTCTAGATCGATCCATAGATAGATCTCTCTCCATATAGATAGGTATCTCCGTAGATAGAGATAAAGATAGGGATTCATCTAGATCTTGATTCACTATTTCCATTTTTTTTTCTTGACGACACGTTTTAAATCTTAATGCAGGCAAGGAAACATTGTTTTTCAATTATGACTTGCTGGGTCGAAGCGTAGACGAGCGAGCAGAGCCCAGGAAACAGGGAAGCCCGTCATAGAGCAGTCGACTAGAAGTAGAAGACTGCTGGCCTGAGAGAAGGCGGTCTCTCTCTGGAAACATGGCCCAATTTCTCTTCTTTCTTTTTGATTTCGGGTTTCTTTTTTTTTTGGGGGGCCCCTCTAACGCTAGTGAAGGAGTCTATCTATCTCTCAAGGGGAGGTTGGTTTAGCTCAGACATACATCTATCTGGTTGCTTTCTCCGGGTTGCTCAGGCATTGGGAGGGATGCAGGCAAATCTTTAATTCATTTCCGGGAACGGGTGAGAAAGGGAATCCATTCATCCGCTTTAAGTGAATTATAGCAACCCGAAAACGGTCGAGTCGGAACCCTCTGCGCCTATAGTCTTCCATTTATGGAAGTCGGATCAAGTGATAGAAGAAGCCTGGCCTAACAACTCGTGGGGGAAACGGAATGGGCGACCGAGGGTGAAACGAACGAAAGGAGGAAAAAGAAGCTCTTCTTGCTTGAGTTGAATCAGTCGAGAGTTCATCAAGAAAGGAAGATCAAGGTAGTGTAGTGAAGTGACAAAAGGTGGTTCAGTGACCGATGTCAAGATTCATTCAATCTCGGGACCAAGGGGCGTAGCGAAAGCAAGAAATCCTTTAACAGCAGCAAAAACTTCGAACTTGAGAGATGGGAAACCTTATCTTAATAGGAAGTGGGCGAACTACTTCCACCAGTTCTTACTTCCTACGGAAGTGTAGCCATACTTTCTTTCTTGGAAAAGAGACCCCCGTTGTCAGCCACGGTTTGTTTGAGATCCGTTGCTGGGCTTCTCCTTCTTAGTAAACGGGCTTATTCCTAGGGTTGACTGGGTCATTCGGTCACTGCCTGGGTCCCTCCCTCCGCTTTTCCAGTACTAAAACTATATAGTAGGACTAAACCTATACTATAGTAGGATAAAGAGTGGGGTTCCCTTTCTTTAGTAGTGGCCACGTCTCTTGAATATATAGGACTTGGATTTCTTGGATATAATAGAAAGGTGAGCATATCTCAAAAAAAGAAATTTCAAATATATAGCTCCCGCCTTAGAATATTCATTTCTTGTCCATAAGCTCTCCTCGCCGGGTACTTCCGCTGCTTCTGGTGGCGCTGCTACTTCCGACTCTGTAGGCCGGAGTGTTTGCCCTTTTTTTAGTAAGCTGTCTGGCCCGAAGCCAATACACCCTTCCAAGAGAATCAATCCCCTCAACCGAACCTGCTTCGAAGCATGCTTCAAACAACCGATCCTGCTGCAGATGCTGTTTCATTAATCTATTTTCCGGTGTAAACTGGTCTTTTTAAAATATACTTTCTCGGCGAACTCGCCCAGTTTTTCTTTATTTTGACTCGTCAAATAATTCTCAAATTGAGTCATTCGCGGATGCCATTTCTTCGACCAATAAGCATTCTTCCCTTTGGGTGATTCTTCAATGGGAGCTGTTGATTCTGCGAAGCAATTGGATGATATCACGGAGTTTATTGTCCAGAGTATAGTATAACCCAACTACTTTACTCCTTGCGAGCGAAACCCGAAACCAAGCATGGTAGCTCAAGTCGAAGTTCCGGATCTGTAATGGTGGCAAAGCTTCCGCTTCTTAGTCTTTGGTCGAATCGTCTTATTTTGCTAATCTCCTTTTGTAAGGTTGCCTGAAGAGGCCGCTTGTTCTCCGATTGTAGATCATTGGCGAATCAACAGCATTATAGAGTGAGTTCCTCACACCTCCTTGATGGGAGGAATCGGGATAAGAATCCGTAGAGAGCTCAGTTCCGAGGCTTCAGTTGCGAAGCCAGATCGAAGGAAGGATAGTCATTGGTAAAGCTGATAAATAAACTAATCTTCCTGGTGATGTTGCAGCCTGTTTGCTTGATTTGGAATCCGACTATCTCCTTCGTTTAGGAAGGAATGGAGCGAAGGAGGTACCTCGTTTAGAGTGAAATAAAGAGTACCAAATGTTGGAGCTTTCTTCTCTTTTTTTCTGTCAACCCCGTGATTTTCGACTGAAAGAGTCATTAAGAGAGGACCGAACGGATGGAAGAGGCAGGTGACTAAAGCAGTTAGATGAAGGGCGGGTTACTGAGGAGAATGGCCTATTAGAAAGGCAGAGCCTACGGGCTAACAAAGAAAGGGCGGCAATGGGATGGATTTGCTCCTAGCAGCAAGCACTAAGGACTATGAAAGCTCTTTCCAAGCGCATCCTGGCTACAGAAAAATGACAGTAAATAATAGGTAGCAAGAGAGCTAGGAACCATAGAAAGGAAAGCGGGTAGGCAAATCACATGCTGATTCAGAGAATTGCACAAGAGAGACAGGCATGTGGTGAACCATCCGAGCAGTCCTTTGCAATGGGATCTGCTACGCTTACTATCATGGTCAAGCCTTGACCGTCCGGGTCTAACTAATCCCGCTTGGAGACAAACCAATAGGAATCAAAATCAGTGCCAGTGGTACCATTCCTCCTTTTCTTGTCCCTATCCTAAACCAACTATAGGAAGAGAGGCTTCTCACTTTGATTGGAAGACCCATAGCTTGAAAATTCCCCAGTCCTTCTTTGAGCTTCAAACTAGCTATGTGCTAAAGAAGCCCTAACCTATAGGAAGAGTAGTGCTACTAAAATAAAAAGGTACCTCTGCATTGATTGACTAAAGCAGGAAGACCTTCTGATTGAAAGAACCGTTATGTGACATGGTCGAATAGTTGGAAGGATGCTTTCCCTTTGTACTGGGATGCCAATTGGGATTGGTGGATCAGGAGCTTGCCTGGCAACTTCTTCCTCATTTCTTTCCCTTCTAGGGATCTTGCTCGCCGAGCTTTGTCTCAGGAGTTCATGCATGTGGGCCGTATTACAGTTCAGCTTCTGGAGTGGTGGCCGGATTGCGCCACCTTTCCCCTGGGGACTCTCAGACAATGGATTGGTATCAGAGGTCTGCCTCTTCACTGTTGGGATTCCACTTCCTGAAGCGAAGTGGTGTCAAGCTTTTTTCCCCGGTAGCTATTGATGAAGAGACATTCAACCTGGATGATCTTGTTGAGGCCAAAATGAAGATTGAAATCCCGCATTCAAAATAACTAAATGTTAAAGTGGGTGATGTTCAAAAGCCGGTTGATTTCCGACCTATTCCGGTCTCGGCGGGGACGAGAGTAGGACAGCCAAATGAGATGGTGCATTCTTTCTTGTCTTTCGGCCACGGGGTGCGGCGAAGGGAGTTGATTGGTAGTAAATCTTCCCCGGAAAGAGGCGCGGTGGCTTCCGCGACCAGTGCAGGTGAGGGGGAGCTGGATTGTACAGTTTGTTTCGGCACTGCTACTTGCTGACAGGTGAACCCCACTCTTAAGGCTAGGTTGACTCCCCCTCTCTTTCCCAATTATCTCCCCGTACGTGCCAGCGCTACGAAGCAACTGTCCGCCTTTGTTAGGCTGAATTTCCAGGTTATGAATAGGAGTCTGAATTGGAATGTAGCGGAGCGGTCAGTTCTTTCCGACTTGGAGTGGAAGATCTTCGCTTTGGAAGCAGGACTATTCTCCTTTCTATCCTTTGAAAGCAGTCAAAAGAGAACTCCTCTCCTACAAGGAAGCATGATCTTATCAGCCTTTTTCTTATATATAGGATAGCACCATCTCTTCCTACTACGCGGTATGATTTTTTATAGTATGCTTTTGTCGGTACGGAAAGCTAGTCTTCTTACCCAGATTCAAGTTAGCGTTAGCCAAATAGTGCAGCAGATTCTGTAAGAGCAAGAAAGAAGCAAGGATAGAAGGAAGACATCCCGATGGTAAAAAAAAAAGCCAAAGGGGTATAGAAGATAGATTGCTAAAACGAAGGAAAGGCTCTCTCTTTGCTTTGAAGGAAGGATGTTACTCCTCGACCTTCCGTTGGGGTTCACTTCTTCTTGGGTTTGGAGAAGTATCCTATCAGTTCCGTTAGAGAGCTGGCTCATGGATGCATTAGACATCAAATAGGGGATGGAAAGGGCACTAAGCTGTGGACGGATCCTTGGTTACCAGAGGTCATCGTGTTTTTCTTTCTAAGGAAGTCTAGTCTTCTTCAGGCGAACGAACGGTCTACTCAAGCTCCTGAGAGCAAGCAGAATAGCCATCAATGGGTCTTTCAAATCCAATAAAATAAGTAGTTAACCTGCGATTGACCTTTATATCGTCTACCTCCGTCTCGCATGAGAAATCGAATTCGGGGTGATCAAAACTAGTCAACGAACTCAGCTGGCGAGTGTGAGGCTATGGATATAGTCTAAAAAAAAGAAGTAAGTTATCGAAGGAAGCAGCCAAGTCACACTATTCCTCCAACTGAGACTGACAACATTCATTCATACATATACCAAGTTGGACTACAAAAAAGATCTGGGAGAAGAGATTCATTTCACCGATGGGAATGATTCCTCTCCTTGTCAGCCCACCTCTTCCTAACGACGAGCCCGATGAGCGTATCAATGGAATGCCCCGAGCAGACCAAGGGATCAAGGCAATAGCTACGCGCATCCAGGTGATACCTACACCGAGCGAACCTGACCGTAGCGTACCATTCTGAGTGAAAGCGTGCCGAACCAAGGGAAGCCTATGATATCCCATACTGATAGGCTCCAATCAAGGGATTTCCCACTATGGAGTTTGATCTCTGGTTGTTGCTTTCAGTCTCTGTTCCGATATCTGGAATTAGACCAACAAACCAAGAAAGAAAGGAATGGGACTAGCTCAAATTAGTGAGGGGTGGGATTCATCCTGATCCCTTTGGTTATTCCTTGTCATCACATCCAACTACCGATCTCTTTCTATGAGTGAAATACATTCTATAGCTGATTCCCATATGCTGATATAGTCCGATCAATTGAACGGTGATTAATCCACTAGAGAAGGGAAAGACTGATGTTACTACCGATACCTGGTATCGAGCAAGCCATACCGAGCTGGGTTAAAGAGAAAAAGGAATGGCACTAGCTAGAGAGAAGGATCAGACTGACAACTTTAAACTCTCATACACAGGGGGGCACTACGGTTGAAAGATCACTGGAATGAATGGTTGAGGCAGAGGGTGAGGTTAAGGAAAGCTCGGCTAAGTTCTCCCGTGATCCGATCGGGTCAAAGCGGATCGATAAGCAGAACCGTATCGAAGACCTACCGAGCAAAGGTTGAAAGAGCGCTGGAATGTGGTGAACCATACCGAGCCAAGGGATCAAAAGAAGAGGAATAAACCATAGGGGGATAGATGATCCTGCCAAGGGAAAGTGCTAAGACCGCTAATGCCGAATCCACAGGATAAGCATGAATTTACCTTTCAAAGAGCGTTTATCCCGCAACATCTTAAGTATGCTACAAAGAACCAGGAAAGGGATATGCGCAATCAAGACATTCAATAGCAAGCGCCATCAACAGACATGGAAAAAGACTAAGCCAAGACTTTCGGTTTAGTGTATATTAAAAAGAACAGAGGAAGGAGCCTAGCCTATATAGTAGAGTATTCGGCCTAACTCACAGGCATCACCCATTTGGTTTTTAGAGCATACTCCTTGCCTTGGTCTGTGCCCTATCAGCAGCTTCAGCTTCATCCCCTTTGTTTGGCCCGCTGAGAGAGAATTGGGCTAACCGTGTGGCCTTACCGAAGAAGTGGTTGACGACCCCCCTTCTCGGCCAGTTCGTACTTCGGAACGAAAAAAATCCTATTTTTCTGGATGAAATCCTGTCCTTTAGGTTATTCGATTGGGGTTGATCGATCTGAATGATGCTTGCTTAAACGTTTGGCTTTTGCCTTGAAGGGGACAAGTCTGAGCCCGACCATAGAAAGGATAAAGGCTTTCCAGCAGAAATCCTGGGACCCTACCTTAAAGCTAGCTAAGACTTCCGACGAATTTCATTCTTTTATCCGAGCTGACCATTCGTTTCCGAATTCATTTTCAATTGAGTTATCAGTCAGGTCTTGTTTCGCCTGTACGCCGCTCTTTTGTGCTGCTGGTGTCGCGGGTCTGCGCTTGGTGAATCCATCTGCCTAACAATCTCATAGATAGAAGGAAGTAGATCAATTTCGGTCGACACCTTACTGGAGGAAGAGGTCGGATTGCCTAAACTAACCAATACTACTCGCCAAAAAAAAAGAGTCCACTAGGGGTATTAATAAAAAAAAGAGTTGATAATATATAGACCTTGATCGAAGATAGCCGAATTGGCGCGAACGAGACATAGAGCAGTAGATCGTTCCCAGGGCTCGATTTACTGCTGCCAGCCAAGTTTAGAAGGAGGAGCTTCCGTCCTTCTTTACAGTCCTCTGATAGATAGATACCAACAAGGCTTCGTAAAGAGCAAGAGCAAACAATTAAGCTCACTCACGATACCTCCCAATCGAGTAGCACAACGTTCAGGAACAGGATTTCATCCAAAGGTCCTCTGCTCCTATTGATTCTGCTTTAGTAGACTGACAAACCACCCTAGTCTATTAGTCAGTCGAATATGACCCCACCGCCTTAGCTTCCGTTTTTTAATTAATACGAAAAGATGTCGGTTGCTTCGTTGCTCAGTGGCTTTATTGTGGTTTTTTTTTCAACAGCCGCCGCTTATGAAAAACGAATCAAATTGTGGTCTAGGGGGGAAGCGGAGGATCTTTAGGGAAATGAACGGGTTGGTGTTCCGCAATAGATAGGAGGGGCTAATCTCAACTCAAGATCCAAGTCAAGTGCAGGGGGTGCTAAAACGAAATAAAAATGAAAGTTCGGATCATAATTTAAGCTACACGTAATGTAGATTACAGGTGTAGGTTGAAAACCAAATCTTTCTTTTTTGAAGAGGGAAGGAGTCTTCATTGAGGCAATCGAGAAAGGGGCGGTCCTGCCACATTGCTGCTCTGCTCGAGGAAGGAATAAACCGGCGAAGGGCACCAAGCGAGTCGAGTTAAGTTTACGAAAGGAGTCACTAAGGGGCGAGCAATAGGTTTAGTGTAGTTGTCAAATCCAATCCAACTTGTACTTGAATGTTGTCACATCAAAGTACAAAATAGATTCAACGCCCTGGTTCTCACTCAACAGTAGACCAATCCGCGAGGAATGCTGATGGGCTACCATCGCACTGCGAACGCGCGAAAGCGAGAGACGGACTGACGACAGGTTGCACGCGAGACAGAGAGAGAGAAAGACCACAAGTTTTCCGGCGATGAAAGAATCCGGCAAACAATTCTGGCCGGGTGATTTCATCGCTCTGATACGATGTTAAGAAAAAACAGAGTTCAGTGGGAGAGGATTCATTACTTACCCACAATAGGGATATAAAGTCAAACAACAAGCGTACTCTATTGACTGTACGACAAGTATACAATTGAAGAAGATACAGAATATATATATAGAATCTCTACACATAAAATCTCAACATTGTAGGCCTTGTGAATCTCCTATAGAACAGAGGCATAGACTCACTTCAAAGGACGACGAGTTTAGTTTATTGAAGATGTGTCTCAGTTCAGAAGCATGGTTGGGAGTCTAGTCTAGTGTATATAACCATCACACGACCCGACATTGCCTATGTTGTTGGAGTCGTGAGTCAATTCATGCAGAAGCCAAGAACGATACATCTAGATACTGCATACAGAATTATAAGATATCTTAAGGTTAAGGGTTCACCTGGAAAAGGTCTTCTTTTCCCATCTTCCAGTTCCCTTCAGATGACAGGAGACTCTGATGCAGATTGGGCAAGAGATGCGCTAGACAGGAAATCCATCACTGGAAATAAATTGTATTGTCATTGGAGTCTATATCGTAGAAGAGCAAGAAGCAGCAGCTTGAAAGTTATTGGATCAAAGAAGGGCGAAATCAAGTTCTTTCGCTAAGTATAGGGCGATGCCCACTACAGCTGGAAAGGCAAAGAGCTTGTTGTAGGAAATGGATTTGGAGCATCGAGAGTCGCCTCTAATCCGGTGAAAGACGAGCGAGCAAAAGATCTAGAGGTCGCCTTACCTTAAGAGAAAGGGCATTATGTAAGAAAGAAAGTGATGGCAAGCATCATAAAGACTCCAACCATCTCTAGTGAGAATCAGATTTCCGACATCTTCACTAAGGGGCAACGCAGGGCCCTTCTTTGATGAGCAAGCTGGGAATGATCAATCTCCATTCGCTTGGAGGAGTGTTAGCATATGTGTATCACTTATGTCTCATGTACTTGTACTAATTGTACTTCAGTTGTACTCTTTGATTTTTTCATTAGTAACGTCCAGTTGTATTGGCAAGGCTGGTGATGTGCCACTGTATGGGGGGCTCAGAGAGTAGAAGTGCTTTCCTTCACGCTGAGTGTGAACTTCCGATTTCAGGCTGCTGCTATGCGAGGAAGATTGCTTATGACATCAATCAGCTAGGTCCGTCTGTCGAATAGTTTTTCAATGCATGCAATGTTTCGAGTAGGAGTAGAGTGAAAGGTCTCTCTTTCAAATTGATCGGCTGGCAATATGCCGGCAGCTTTAGAATCGGACCCTCGCACCGAGAGAAAACGAAAACCAGAGCTCTTTCAAAAAGACAGAGACAGAGCAAAAAATGAGGCATTTGCGATTGGTCTCGCTGGGAGGAAAAGTCACTTGCTTCCAAAGATAGGGGGCGCAAGGAAAAGGTTGTTTCATCAGGAGCCGGTCCCTTCTACACTTCTTTCACCCTACCGGGTTAATGGCAATAATGTCAATCTCTTTGGACCTACCTTGGCAAATTCCGTGTCCAGACTACATCATGGGGGTATAAAACTTTCTCAGTGCTACCCAAGACGGCTGCTGTCTGCTTTGTAAATGGGCAACCTCTCGGAGACTACTCTTCTTGTCTTGGCCTTCACTTCTGCTTTGGTTGGTTCCCTTTGAGTGGTCGCAGGGGCAGAAGGCTGACCGACGAACCAGGGTCTAACAGGATGCGATTGACCTTGTGATTGTCAATCTCCCCAATCACATAGTTGGGACGATTGTGTTCAGTTGTTTTCAGCATGAGGTCGTCGTTAGTGAAGGTGACAGCAGGTGAATACTGGGCATACAAGGCTCCTTCATGTTCACCTCAGCGAAGTGGCTTTGATATTTGTCAGGATCCAGCAGCGCCTGGACAAAGGAAGTCTTGATATCGGATGAGAACATCAGGGCATCATACACGCTGAGGAGGGCTCAAGAGTGCAACGTGCTAGACCTAAGACTGAAAGAGGAGTTATTTTTTTTCCTGGGTGACTACCAATCCCTCTTTTGGAAAGAGAGTTCCTCTCTCCGTTACACCCAACATGAAGTATGCCAATTCTTACCTTTGTTGTGACAAGGGGGTGAAGGTACTCAATTTGACTGGACCGCCAACCTAATAAAGTTTCTTATGCAAGAAAAAAAACTCTCCTTGAGGGGGAACTTCTTTCACGGGACTGCCTAAAGAGACTCCTAGTGTTAAAAGAACTATGTAACTTAATGAAGGTGCGTGCAAGCCGTGGTGGACTGGGAGACGCCACGCAAGGTGCAGGAACTACGATTCTTCCTCAGATTAGTCATACTTAATCCAATTTAATTATAGAAAAAAAGATTATATTATATAGGCTCATCGAGGGCTTCTCGGGTGATCGGAAGGGCTTAAGCTGCTTTTACCTTACCTTCTAAACTATTAGTAAAAAAAGGGCGAATGAGGGGCGTGTGCAACCTAGAGAGATGGCCCTATCTCTTTGATGAATGTGGTATCGAGGTTCGGTTCATTTGGAAAAGAGGTCAGTCTTAGGGGAGACCATGCGAATGGTTGAATTGATGACTTCGCTTCGATCTCTTCAACTGAACCTGAAGGGGACTTCGATCATTCAACTTTAGCTTCTGAAGGAATCATGTCACTTGGAATTCCGGAAAGTGAATCTTCTCTTTCAGATCCTGGCCTTGGTAGAACTTGTCTTTTCTTGGGATTTCGATTGAAAATATGTTAGGCCGGTTCCTCATGTACCTAAGAAGCCGAGGCAATCTCGATGAAAGCCAATTATTTTTTTTTTCCTACTCAATATTATTTTTAGTGAGTGACTCTTTCCGTCTTTAGTTTAGGTTCATTACGGCAGTTGTTAGTTTCCTCTCTTTATCAGTTAATTCGGTATCGTTTATTAATTGCGTATATGTCGGGGAGTCCTTCCCCCAGGTGCGCCTAAAGTCTTATGTTCGATGATCCCTTTCCAAGCCGGGTTAAACAATCAGGCTCGACTAAGAAATCCATGCAAGAGACTCCTCCTAGTAACCATCCCCGAAATCCAGAAAGGTCTTCTTGAAGACATGGCGGGCTTCAAGCTACACTACACCCTTCTTTGCTACCAAATCATAGATCTTCCAGAGAAGACCAAAGCGAATGAGCTCAGTCGATTCGCGTCTGATCCTCCATGATTTATCATAGACTGATGCAGAAAAGAAGTCACTTAAGGAAAGATCCGGTGAATTCGCGAGACTCCAGTACCAACCAATGGACGTACCGAAGCAAATCCTTTATCCAGTTCCTGAGCAAAGACCACTCAAGGAAGTCCCGGACTCTTTCTGTTGGAAATAATTCATCAGGAGCCACCTTTCAATCCGAAGGTTTCATCTCTTGTTGAAGGAATAAGTTAAACCTCGAAGAATTGGAAGCGAAAGCTCAATCTGCCAAGCCACAATTCTAATGGATAGTCATTGTGACCCCAAGGCTTGGTGTACATAGCAAGAACCCGCAACAAGTGACGAGATCTTGTATGACTGAGTTTGACAAGGACCCTATAACCTCCACCACCTATCCTTACTAAGGTAGAGAACCTTCGTAATGAATAGATTTATTAAAAATATAGTCATCAGACCATATGGATGATGGTAAGCAAGCAAAGAACGAGCAGACATGGCAGAAAAATCCAAGCGTCCACTCACCCTTGACACAAAAGCGCTTAGCAAACAAAAAAGCACCAG